CGGAGTCTAGTATCTAATCGAATTTTATTCTCGAATAGAAAAACTATTAATATTTTCGAGAACATTTAAATCTGATAAGAATTACATAGTCCCATCATATAGGGCTTTTTTACTTTTTTTCGTGATCATACATAACTATAAACAAACAAGAGTTTGGTTCTTATTATGAACTTGATCTAGAAATTCATTTCGGACAATTGAACTTTCTCGAACTGTTTCTTTTTAAGAACTAAAAAGATTTGTGCTAAAATAACCGAGGCCAAGAAGAACAAAAGGCCTTGGACGCGTAATGGGTCTTGAAGTACTATTTCTGTATCTCCCTGACCGAATCCACCTACATTAGGATTACTCGTTAATGGTTGATCGAGTTTTATGGATTCGCCCTCTGAAACAAGAAGTTCTGGCCCCGCAGGAATAATATCAACAACTTGACGCCCGTCCGAGGCATCCCCTATGGTTATTTCATATCCGCCCTTTTCTTTTCGTATTATTTTCTTTACTATGCCGGCTGCTGTAGCATTATAAACAGTATTATTACTCTTGCTTCCGTCAGGATAAATCTGCCCCCTCCCCCTGTTACCGCCTACATATATCGGATATTTTAAAAAGTGAACATCTTTCTTAGTAGCGGGGTCCGGTGAAAGAATAGGAAAGGTGATTTCACGATATTTTTGACCCGGAACAGGGCCTATCACAAGAATATTTTGTTTATTTGGGCGGTAGCTCTGAAAAGAAAGACTTCCTATCTTTTCCTTCATCTCGGGAGAAATACGATCGGTTGGGGCCAACTCAAACCCCTCGGGTAAAATAAGAACAGCGCCTACATTCAAACCCCCCTTCTTGCCATTAGCAAGAACTTGTTTTAGTTGCATATCATAAGGAATTCGAACAACCGCTTCAAATACAGTATCAGGAAGGACCGCTTGTGGAACCTCAATATCCACAGGTTTATTAGCTAAATGACAATTGGCACATACAATACGACCGGTCGCTTCGCGGGGATTTTCATAACCTTGCTGTGCAAAAATGGGATATGCGTTTGAAATAGATGCTTGAGTTATTATATATATAATGAGTGATACGGAAATGGATCGAGTAATCTGTTCTTTTATCCAAGAAAGGGTATTTTTAGTTTGCATGGTCCAATTTTTGATCCCGAAATTTCTACAATAAATTGGGTAGGTCGCTAGTCGAGTTCCCTATCCACGATTCTGCGATTTACTGAAATAATCTTACTGGAATATAGGAGGACCTTCCTGCCCTGGAGGGTAGAAAGAGTCAATACGAGTTGGAATTCTTATGCCCCAAGTACCAAACACTCAAATTGGGTTAATTTAATATCGAATTGAATGAAGTGAATTAATATTGGTAGACCTCTTTTTCAGTCATTCATTGAATGATAAATCACTACAAGTGATGGGGATACGCGATTTAAATGACGGAAGATCCAATATTTCAAAATTGTATCTAGAATGACCGGAAAAGTGGAAACAAGGCCAGATATAATTTGATCGTTATGAGAAAATCCAAAATCTTTATAGATAGAGCCAATCAGTAGTTCCCAACCGTGCGGCGAATGGAATCCGATACACAAATCGGTTAATAAAAGAATAGAAAATGCTTTTATTGTGTCGTTTAGGTTATATAGGAATTCCTGAACCCAAGAGTTAAGAATAATTAGTTCTTCATTACCTATAAAAGAATAACCACTTAGAATAACGAAACAGATTAGATTGGTCGAGAAGGACAAAATTGTATGGATACAATCTTCGTTGTGCAGCTTGATCAATTGAATCGTTTCTTTATGGATTCCTATATGCAGACTTTTTACCGGGTATTCCTTTATCACCTCGTCCAACAGTAAGAGATCCTCTAATTCTATGAATTTTTCTAAAAGACTCTTTTCTTGAATATCATTCAAAAGAGTTTCGGATTGCTTGATATTCCACCAATTAGTAACCCAAGATTCCATACTTTTATTAAATGCTATAAAGCTCCACCAGGGTAAAAAGACTATAGATACCAGAAATAGAAGGGGAATAAATGCTTTCTTTTTTGCCATGTTTTTCATTTAGAAATTGTTAGGTTAATTTTTAAAGTGGCCTCATTCGTGGACTCTATGCGATCTAATATCTTTGTTTCACCAAAATGAGTTCTATGCCAAGGTATCGAATCATTCTCTGTTTTTTATTTTTGATTCGGTAATTAGTCCTTGATAATTTTGAAAAATCTTGCAAGAATACAGAATTCAAATGTGAAAATAAGAAAAAAAAGTTTTCAGCTATTTCAATTGATCAAATTCTAAGCAACTCCTTCCTTTAGATGAATCCCCGAAACCCGCTTTGTTAATGAATTAGGATTTTTAGGCAAAAAACTTTCCAAATATAGCAAAAAATGCGTTGACTGCCATAGCACAAAAAGAATTGATAAATTTATATGAATGTTATGATCAAAACAAAAAGGGGGTAGCAAAATAAGCCAGAACTTGGACAATTCGCGTTATAAGAAATAAAAATGTTGGGGCATTCATTAAATAGAAGAGAGCGAAAGGGGGGAGAAAACGAAACATCGAGAGAGAGAGCATTAATTTACACGAGCTAGTTGTCTCTAACCTATCAATTCAAAATATTGAAACAAAAATAAACCCATTTCTTTATTTCAAACGCATAATTTTGTTTTTTGCAGACAACCCCCCCCCTTTTTTTATCTTCCAAATATTCATATAATTATAATATATGCGTTTGCTTTGATCCTAATGGACGTTCTTCAGTTCATTTCAAAATACTTCAATCGGTACGCGCAAGAAATAAGCCAATTCGGCAGCTTTTTGTTCCATTTCTCGTGGAGTTAAATTCTCATCAGTACGAGTCAAGGGAACGGCTCCCCGGCCTCTGATTTCTAGATAAAGGACACGTCGAGGAGAAATACCCTCTTTAAGTTCTATTCTGATAGACTGAATATCATTTATAAAGAATCGGAGGAAGATGCGACGATTTTTTCCCGGAAATCCCCAACGAAAAATACACACTATTCCTTCTTTTTTATCAAAGAGATCATAACCACTACCTACATTCCACGAAATTGTACACCACAAATAGGAGCTAATAAAGAGGCCCGCGATCCCATAGAAAGACATGACAATCCCTTGTGGAAAAAAAAGGATTTGTTGAGAGGGAAATAAAGATATCAAACTCCTACCAAGATAGCTGGAAGTTCCAACTAATAAAAACCCTAATGAACCTAAAAAAAGTATAAAGGCCCAGCAGAAATTACTTGTTTTTCGAGACCCCCTTATAAGTTCTATCCGTATGCGTTCTGATCGCCAATTCATACTAATCTAGTTGCATTTAATTTGAATTGATAGAATAACAAAAATGAATTTAACTTACACTTTACTTAACGTTCCGTTTCTGAAGTAACGCTCATCAACTAGCACTATCCTAATGTGAACCTGTAGGGGTAATTCATAAAATTCATTAGATCGAAAATAAAAACAGAGCGTCCCCTGACCCCGCCCTAGATATCTACAAGCACTGACTTTCTCATGGACCGGCCGTGCTTTTAAAAGAGTTCAAATAAATTGATACCTATATAAGCTTTCGTATGCATAAGAGTTCTTGCGCTTATGTTATGTTCGAAAGAAATCACGCATTATAACATATTCCACTTTCCAATAAAAAAATGGATATACGTGTTATGATTCAATCAAGTCTAAGTCTTGAAAAAGTTTGATTTGGCCTAACCATCCAGCCTAAACAATCTTGTTTTTTTGAACATGAAGAAATAAAGAAGCTATTGCAATTGCCGGAAATACTAGGCCTACGAAAGGCACAAAAATAGAGGGAAGGTTTATATCTGTCATAAAATGGGTACCTCGATTGACTATTTGTACCTGTTTGTTATATTGTTCTAAAATTATCTTAACTTAATTAGAATTCTAATTCTATATAATTATACTAATTATATCCAAGTGAGTATAGTATATACTAAGTTCAAGAAATGTAGAACTAACTAAATAAACTTAATTAGCCTTCGACACAAAAGATATATGTTTGATAATCAACTTTTTGATTCTTCATCTTTTCTTCTTCTTTTGCCCCTATCTTGTAATTAAATTCAATATCAATGAAGAAAGAGTTGCTTACAAAGTCCCGTTCGAATCGGATCCAAGACAAATTATCTTGTTAGTCAAAATGGAGAGTCTTCGACAAGGAAATATATTAAGATGCAAAAGGCCATTTTTGCGCAATTTTCATTTGCCAAATTTAAAATTTACAGAAGTAAGAATGTTGATAGAATAGAGGTTCTCTGAGTAGTAATCAGGAATGGAATATGAAGTCAAAAACTTTTGATTCTTTCTATATAGATATAGAAATAATATATAGATATAGAAATAGTTATAGGAATTAGTATGGCAACCGCGAAAACCCCAATATTCCATTATGATCGATTCTTTATCATTTTTACTTTGATTGATTACGATAACTAACTGCCCTACCCTTTTTGCCACAAATACAAAAAGAAAGAGTTGACCTTACTGCTCGGTCGAATTTTTATTCAAAGGAAAGAAAGCATGCAACCGAAATAACTCACTTAAAGTGGCTTTTAAAGGATTACGTGGTACAATTGGATCGAATAAACCCTTATCGAATAAATATTCAGCTTCTTGTGAACCGTCAGGTACTGTCGTATTCAATGTTTCTTCAATTACTCTTTTACCCGCAAACGCTACGTAGGCATTGGGTTCGCACATAATGATATCTCCCAACATACCAAAACTAGCTGTCACGCCTCCAGTAGTAGGAGATGTAAGAATTGATACATATAATAACTTTTTGTTTGATTGATAATAACATAAAGCCGACGAAATTTTAGCCATTTGCATCAAGCTCAAACTTCCTTCTTGCATGCGCGCCCCGCCGGAAGCACACACTATAATAAGGGGTAGGTTTTTATTAGTAGCATACTCAATCAAACGGGTTATTTTCTCTCCTACTACA